TAGATTTATATTTTATGTAGATCGATCTATATAGGGTAAGATTGGGCAAAGTATTATGTGAGTATATAAAGGTTGTTAGGGAGGTAGATATATACTTATGGATTTTTCTGTTTATCATTGAAGTGGAATTTAAGTATTGGGGAGGAAAAAAGAGGGGGGGATTAAGATGATATACTGACATAGAAGTCAACGAGATGGTTACTACGTAAAGAAGAAGAAAATTTAGGATTAAGGGAGATGTGGAATATATATGGGAAGGGTCTAGTCAAATTGTGTATTGAATTTTTTTTAGTCCGACGAGCATGAACCAAAATGCAACATACAGTTATTATGCAAGGTAGGAATATTGACTAATAAGTCCAGCTACAATTGAATTGACTGTGTCGGGGCCTCTGACGGCCAATGGTGAGTCCAAGCATACCCCCAAATAAAAAACCACTAAAGGCATGACAGTGCAGTTATGTTGGGTCACGGGCTAATATGGAACTAATCCATCGTGATGTCTTATTTAAGGGGAACGAGTGAGCGGGTTACAGTTAATGGCCCTGAGGTAGGAACCAGATGCCAGTTAAAGTTTCAGGAATAGCTACCCCCAAGTGTTATGGGATCAGAGCAAGAAGAGGGATCCGTATTGGGCGGGTTGATGATTTCACGGAGGATGGTAGATTAAGAGACCACCCGTAGCAGGGGATAGCCATTTGGAGCGAGAAAGGTCTATGACTGTAATGGGGTATGTACCGCAAGTGAAAAGCATGTACTATGTACTATAAGGAATCATTGTGGGCAAGAAAATTCGTAGGGAGATGTACCTTTATGGGGGCTATAAATAGGTAGTTTTATGTGCTATGTGAGTATTGATGGACTTGCTTATATGCATGGGGTAATGGTTAATAATGTTGATTAAACATAGAATGTCCTATGTACTGTAGATAATATTTATTGGTCGAGCATTATTTAATGTGGACGTGCATTAATGCACGAAGTACATAAATGAGATTTGTAATTTAGATTTATATTTGATAGTAACATGAAAGTTAATTTTTGGGGAACTCGTCGATAAACATGCAGGGAGTAGTTTAATATAGCAATATCAGCTTTGGGAGTTGAAGGTGAAACTATTTGTTTCTTCCCTGATTTTATGCTCTAGGAAGGTTTATGAGTCTTCGTTTTTGGTTTACAAGACCAGGGTAATGGGCTATACTACTAGAGCTTTATCATTTGAGAAGCTTATTCTCGAGTAAGCTGATGAGGGGGAGTAAAATGAGAATGATAGTAAAATAAAGGATTGATGCTACTTGTCCAATAGTGATAAAGGGATGTTCAACTGGTTGGCCGCCGATTCATGTTAAGGTGAAGAGATCGGCTACGAGAATTCAGAAGAGACATTGGCTTAGTGGTCGGAATATTATGCTGCGTTGTTTGGATATATGAAGGATTGGAAATAGTATAAGGATGAGAATAGAAAATACTAATGCTAGGACGCCTCCTAGTTTATTTGGGATAGATCGTAGAATTGCATACGCAAATAGAAAGTATCACTCTGGCTTGATATGGGGAGGGGTGTTGAGTGGGTTGGCTGGAGTATAGTTGTCTGGGTCTCCTAGAAGATCCGGGGTAAAGAGGACTAGAGTTATGAAGATTAAGATAAGGATTAAGAATCCTAGGGTATCTTTAATTGAGAAGTAGGGGTGGAATGGGATTTTGTCTGAGTCAGAGATTAGTCCTGATGGGTTATTGGATCCTGTTTCGTGTAGAAAGAGTAGATGGATTATGGCTAGAGCGGCAATGATAAAAGGAAGAATGAAGTGAAATGCAAAGAATCGGGTTAAGGTAGCTTTATCAACAGAGAAGCCCCCTCAGATTCATTCTACAAGTGTTGTACCAATATAAGGAATAGCTGAGAGAAGGTTGGTGATGACAGTAGCTCCTCAGAAGGATATTTGTCCTCAGGGTAGAACGTAGCCTATAAATGCTGTAGCTATAACTGCGAATAAAAGAATGACTCCAATGTTTCAGGTTTCGAAGTAGGTATAGGAGCCATAGTAGAGTCCTCGGCCTACATGAAGAAAAAGGCAAATAAAGAATATGGAGGCACCGTTTGCATGTATGTATCGGATTAGTCAGCCATAATTTACGTCTCGGCAGATATGGGTGACAGAGGAGAAGGCGGTTATTGTGTCGGATGTGTAGTGTATAGCTAAAAATAGTCCTGTGACGATTTGAACGATTAAGCAAAATCCTAGGAGAGAACCGAAGTTTCATCATGCTGAAATATTAGATGGAGTAGGTAGATCAATGAATGAGTGGTTTACAATTTTAATTAGAGGGTGAGTTTTGCGGATGTTTGTCATTATAGTTTTTATAGTTGAATAACAACGATGATTTTTCATGTCATTGGTCATGGTTAAATTCCATGTAAAAATAATGACATATGTAGCGTATTTATTAAGTATACTGTTTGTATTGGGTTTTGTTGGGTTTTCTTCAAAACCTTCTCCGATTTATGGTGGATTGGGACTAATTATTAGTGGGGGCATTGGGTGTGGGATTGTGTTATGTTTTGGTGGATCTTTTTTAGGATTAATGGTGTTTTTAGTTTATTTAGGAGGGATACTGGTGGTGTTTGGATATACTACGGCTATGGCAACGGAAGAGTATCCGGAAGTGTGGAGTTCAAATGTTATGATTTGAAGTGTATTATTGTTAGGGGTCTTAGTTGAATTAGCAATTGTTATATTTACAATAGTATTTGATGGGGTTGAGGTAGTAGTTGAGTTTAAAAATTCGGAAAATTGAATAATGTTTGATGTAGAAGAGCTTGGTCTGGTGCGGGAGGATTCGATAGGGGTAGCTGCTTTATATAGTTATGGGAGTTGGTTAATAGTTGTGGCTGGTTGGTCGTTATTTGTTAGTATTTTTATTGTGATTGAGGTTACTCGGGGAAATAGATTATGAAGACTAGTGCTAGGATGGTTGAAATTAAGAATGATAGGAAGTAAAGTTTGATTAGGCCTTTTTGATTGGATGTTGAGGTAGAGGCTATAGATTGAAGACTAGAAATAAGTTTAGGAATAGATTTTTCTATTCAGATTAGGTCTAGAAGGGTTGATGCTGTTTTTTGACTAATCTTGAGGCTTAGATGGGGGTGGATTCGGTGTATTGTGGTTGGGAAATAACCTAATATGTTTGAGAATTTAGATGAGTTAGAGTAGAAAGTGGTTTTAAGGTTTAGAGTGAGATTATTTAGTTCTATGGCAATTATAAATCCTATGATTGTGATTAAGAGTGCAGTTATTTTTAGATAGATGGGTATTGTTATAAGAGGGATATTTATAGGTGGAATATTATAGGATAAGATGAATCCGGCGAAGATGCTGCCGATTAGGAGACGTTTAATAGAGTTAATGAGTTGTGGGTTGTTTTCGTTAATGGGGGCTGTAGTAGAGAATCGGGGTTGTCCTATTAGGGCAAAGAAGATAATGCGTGTACTATAAACAGCGGTTAGGGAGGTGGCGATTAGTGTAATGATTAGGGCTCAGGCGTTGGTATAAGACGTATTTGCGGATTCAATAATGAGGTCTTTTGAGTAAAATCCGGTGAGGAAGGGAGTTCCTGTTAATGCAAGGCTGCCAATAATTAAAGAGGAAGATGTGAAAGGTATGGCTTTGAATAGTCCTCCTATTTTTCGAATGTCTTGTTCGTCATTTAGGTTATGGATAATTGAGCCAGAGCATATGAATAGCATGGCTTTAAAAAATGCGTGGGTGCAAATATGGAGGAATGCTAGGTGAGGTTGGTTAATGCCGATTGTGACTATTATTAGTCCTAGTTGACTTGAGGTAGAGAATGCGACAATTTTTTTAATGTCGTTTTGGGTAAGAGCACAGATTGCGGTAAATAGGGTTGTAATTGCTCCTAAGCATAAGGCAATGGTTTTAGCAGTTTCGTTGTTTTGGATTAATGGGTAAAATCGAACTAGAAGAAAGATTCCTGCTACAACTATTGTACTTGAGTGGAGTAGAGCGGATACAGGGGTAGGTCCTTCTATAGCTGAAGGGAGTCAAGGATGGAGACCAAATTGTGCGGATTTTCCAGTTGCTGCTAGAAGGAGACCTAGAAGAGGAAGTAAGGGGGTATTAATTATAAATAGTTGTTGAAGTTCTCAAGAGTTTGAGTTTATTAGGAATCAGGCCATAGTGAGAACAAAACCAATGTCTCCAATGCGGTTATATAAGATTGCTTGAAGAGCTGCTGTATTAGCGTCTGTGCGTCCATATCATCATCCGATGAGGAGAAAGGATATGATACCAACGCCTTCCCAGCCAATAAACAATTGGAAGAGATTATTAGCTGTAACTAGAATTATTATAGTAATTAGGAATATTAGGAGATATTTAAAGAAACGATTAATATTTGGGTCGGAGTGTATATATCATATGGAGAATTCTATAATTGATCAAGTAACAAATAGGGCTACTGGTACGAATATTATTGAAAAGTAATCTAGCTTAAAGCTCATTGTTAAGTTAATTGTTTGAATGGTTATTCAGTGTCAGTTAGAGATTACTAGCTCATAGTTAGAGTGGATGAATATGAGTGTTGGAAGTAAGAATAGTGCAAGGGCGCATATAATAGATGTTTTTACATAGTTTGGGTATTTATTGCTTTCATACAAGTTAGTTATTGTTAGTAAAATTGGAATTGTGAGTGTGATTAGGGCTATAAGAATAAGGGATGTTATTGGGTTTATTACTTTTATTTGGAGTTGCACCAATTTTTTGGTTCCTAAGACCAATGGATTACTACTATCCTATAAAAGTAAGAAAGCCGCGAGTGTAAGCGCGGAAGCATGAGTTAGCAGTTCTTGCATTCTTTCTCGGTAAATAAGAGAAGGTTAGGCTCTATTATTAGATTCACAATCTAATGTTTTGTTTAAACTATATTTACAGTACAATTGGCCCATGATGAGTTTAGGGTTAATTGATAGAAGAGCTAGTGGGAGAATGTGTATAAGTATTAAGGTATTTTCTCGGGTAAATGTAGGATTAATGTTAGTCATGTGATATGTAAATTTACCGCGTTGAGTTGTAATTAATATATATAAGGAGTATAGTGCTGTAATTAGTATGTTAATTCCTATTAGAATAATTGTGAAGTTAGATCATGAGAAGGATGATAGGATAATAAAGAGTTCTCCAATTAGGTTAATGGTTGGGGGTAAGGCCAGATTAGTGAGGCTAGCTAGAAGTCATCAGGTGGCTATCATTGGGAGAATTGATTGGAGGCCTCGGGCTAGAATTATGGTTCGGCTATGAATTCGCTCATAGTTGGTATTGGCAAGGCAAAATAGTATAGAGGATGTTAATCCATGGGCAATTATTAATGCGGTTGCTCCTATGAAGCTTCAGGGAGTTTGGATTATGATGGCTACAATTACTAGAGCTATATGGCTAACTGATGAGTAGGCGATAAGTGATTTCAGATCAGTTTGTCGTAAGCAGATTGAGCTTGTTATAACTATACCTCATAAGGATAGTATAATAAATGGGTAGGCTATGTTATTAGTGACAGGATGAAGGAAGGTTGTAATTCGGATTATGCCATAACCGCCCAGCTTTAGTAGGATAGCGGCTAAGACTATAGAGCCTGCAATAGGGGCTTCAACGTGGGCCTTTGGGAGTCAGAGGTGAAAGCCATATAGAGGTATTTTTACTATAAAAGCTAGGATGCATGCAAGTCATAAGGCGTTGTTAGTTCAGGATGAGGGAAGGTTATTTGAGTTGTAGAGAGAGATAATAAAGTTTAATGATCCTGTTGATTTTTGAATGGAAATAAGAGCTACTAGAAGTGGTAGAGAGCCTACTAACGTGTAGAATAAAAAGTATAAGCCTGCGTTTAGTCGTTCTGTTTGATTCCCCCAGCGAGTAATAATAATTAGGGTGGGGATTAGTGTAGCTTCAAATAGAATATAGAATATGATTAATTCTGAGGCAGAAAAGGTTAAAATAAGGAATAGTTGTAGGGAAATAAGTATAAGAATGTAGAGTTTTTTTCGAATCAAGGGCTCTTTAATTAGGTGATTTTGGCTTGCTATAATTATTAAGGGTAGTAATCATGCGGTTAGGATTAGAAGAGGGGTGGATAGGGGATCAGTAAAGAAAGTTGGTGAGAGGATTAAGTTACTATCTTCAGTGTGGAGAAGTGAGAAGAGGACGATGAAGCTAATTAGGAGACTGTGAATTGTTGAGTTAATTCAGATTAAGGAATTTTTGGAGAATCATATGAGAGGGGCTAGAAGTATTGTAGGGAAAATAATTTTTAGCATTGAAGGATATTTAGATTTTGGACGTAATCCAGGCCGTAGGTGTTGGACACTATAACTAGGAGAGCTAATCCTACTGCGGCTTCGCATGCTGCGAATACTAAAAGGATTACGGGTAGTATAAATGATAATGAAAAGTGGGTATTTAAAATGATTAGAGTGCTTATAATAAATATGGAGAGTATCATACCCTCTAGGCATAGGAGAGATGATATTAAGTGGGAACGATAGATAAATATACCTAGGAGGGATGTTAGGTAGGCTAAGAGTATATTGAGGGTAATCAGGGGCATGTTAGCAATTATGAAATTTCATAATTTAGTGAGTCGAAATCACTTGTTTTAGTTTAAACTAATTGCCATATTCAATTCATTCTAGGCCTTTTTGAATTCATTCATAGGCTAGGCCGAGGGTTAAAATAAGAATTAATATAAGGGCTATGGTTAGTATTAGTGTGAGATTGTTAGTTTGGGATGCTCAGGGAAGAGGTAGAAGAAGGGCAATTTCAAGGTCAAAGAGGAGAAAAGTAATAGCGACAAGGAAAAATTTTATTGAAAATGGGAGACGGGCTGACCCTATAGGATCAAAGCCACATTCATAGGGACTAGTTTTTTCGGCATAAGCGTTAATATGGGGTAATCAGAAGGCTACTAAAACTAAAAGAAGTGCGATAGTAATATTTATTATGAGAGCAAAGAGTAGATTAATTACTCTCTCTCAGGGTTAGTATCTGAGACTAGTTGATTGGAAGTCAACTGTACTTATTAATACTAAGAGAGTATGAGCCTCATCAATAAATTGATACGTAAAGGAATAGTCATACTACATCGACAAAGTGTCAATATCAAGCGGCGGCTTCGAAGCCAAAATGATGGTTAGATGTAAAATGGAATTTTAATTGGCGTAGTAAGCATACTAAGAGGAAAGTAGAGCCAATGATTACGTGGAGACCATGGAAGCCTGTTGCCATAAAGAATGTTGAGCCGTAGACACCATCGGAGATAGTGAATGATGTTTCTAGATATTCTGAAGCTTGGAGGAGAGTAAAATATAGTCCTAGGGCAATTGTGATGGCCAGTGCTTGGAGTATGTGTTTGCGGTCTCCTTCTATTAAACTGTGATGTGCTCAGGTGATTGATACTCCTGAGGCTAGGAGGACAGAGGTATTAAGAAGAGGTACTTCTAGGGGATTAAGTGGGTTAATTCCTACAGGAGGTCAGCAGCCACCAAGCTCTGGGGTGGGGGCTAAGCTTGAATGGTAGAATGCTCAGAAAAATCCAGCGAAGAAAAATACTTCTGATACGATAAAGAGGATTATTCCATATCGAAGTCCTTTTTGGACAATTGTTGTATGATGACCTTGAAATGTTCCTTCTCGAATGACATCTCGTCATCATTGGTACATGGTAAGAATATTAGTTAAAGTTCCTAGTATTAGGAGTGAACTAGTATTAAAGTGAAATCATATAACTAGGCCTGATGTAAGTAGAAGAGCGGATAATGCTCCTGTGAGGGGTCAGGGGCTGGGATTAACTATATGATAGGCATGTGTTTGGTGGGTCATTAAGTATTATCATGTAAGTAGAGGCTAACAAGTAGGGTGAATACATAGGCTTGAATTAGTGCTACAGCAAATTCAAGGATTGTTAATAAAATAAGAATAATGAAGGTAATTATTGCAGTAGGAGGGCTGATAGAGGTTAGAACTAGTGTAGCACCTCCAATTAGGTGCATAAGTAGGTGACCTGCTGTAATATTAGCAGTAAGTCGCACGGCTAGTGCCATAGGTTGAATAAATAAGCTAATTGTTTCAATAATTACGAGTATTGGGATAAGAGGAATTGGTGTACCTTGTGGAAGAAAGTGGGCAAGAGATGCTTTAGTTTTATGGCGAAAGCCAGTAATGACTGCTCCTGCTCATAGAGGAATTGCTATGCCTAGATTTATTGATAGTTGGGTAGTAGGGGTAAAGGAATGGGGTAAAAGTCCTAGAAGATTAGTAGAGCCAATAAATATAATTAAGGAGATAAGTATTAGGGACCAAGTTCGTCCCTTTAGATTATGTATTGCCATTATTTGTTTAAGTACGAGTTGAATTAGTCATTGTTGGAATGATACTAGACGGTTATTAATTAGTCGGTTTGGGGTTGGGAACAGAATGTTAGGAAAAGCAATAATTAGAATAATAATAGGAAGACCTATTAATGTAGGGGTAATGAAAGAGGCAAATAGATTTTCGTTCATTTTTTTTCTCAAGGAGTATTATGTGTAGTTATTTCTACATTTTTTGATGTAGGGTTAGAGTAGTAAGAGTAATTGGAGATTTTTGATTGAAATATAATAAATAGGGCAAAAATTATAGAAATGATCGTAATGAATCATGTTGATGTATCTAGTTGTGGCATTTCATTATGAGGAGGTTTAAACTCCTAGTCTTTAACTTAAAAGGTTAATGCTGTTGTTAGCTTCATAATGAATTTATAATATTGATGAAGATCAGTTTTCAAAGTGTTTAAGGGGAACCATTTCTAGGACAATTGGTATAAAGCTATGATTAGAGCCGCAAATTTCTGAGCATTGACCATAGTATAGTCCGGGCCGTGTGGAAGTCAAAGTAGCTTGATTTAGTCGTCCGGGAATGGCATCTGTTTTCAGGCCAAGAGAGGGAACTGCTCATGAGTGAAGAACATCTTCAGATGAGATTAATATACGTACAGGTAATTCTATTGGTAGTACTACTCGATTATCAACTTCTAAAAGTCGTAGTTCGCCTGGTTTTAGATCGGATGTGGGAATTATGTATGAGTCAAAATTTAAGTCTTCATAGTCTGTATATTCGTAACTTCAATATCATTGATGACCTATGGTTTTTACTGTTAGGGAAGGGTCGTTAATTTCGTCTATTATATATAAAATACGTAATGAGGGTAGGGCGATGAGAATAAGAATAATAGCGGGTAGAATGGTTCAGATTGTCTCGACTTCTTGGGCGTCTATAGTACTGGTATGGGTTAGTTTAGTTGTGAGTATAAGTGAAATGATGTAAAGGACAAGGGAACTAATTAGGAAAACGATTATAAGCGTGTGGTCATGAAAGTGTAATAGTTCTTCTATAATAGGAGAGGTAGCATCTTGGAATCCTAGCTCAAGTGGGTAAGCCATGGAAGTATAAAGGATTTTAACCTATAAATTAACTTTGACAAAGTTATGTAATTATTTTACTAATACCTCATGAAGAAAGTCATAATGGTTATGGAGCTGGCTTGAAACTAGTTTAAGGAAGTTCGATTCTTCCCTTTCTTGTTCTTAAGCTTTAACATAAGTTGGTTCTTCGAATGTATGATAAGGAGGGGGGCATCCGTGTAGTCACTCTAAGTTTGTTGTTGTTAGTTCAACAGTTAGTACTTCTCGTTTGGATGCAAATGCTTCTCAAATTATAAAAATTATAATTATAACAGCGGTTAAAGAAATGAATGAGCCTATCGAGGATACAGTGTTTCACATTGTATATGCGTCCGGGTAGTCAGAATATCGTCGTGGCATTCCAGATAACCCTAGGAAGTGCTGCGGGAAGAATGTTAGGTTAACTCCAACGAATATGACTGTGAAGTGAATTTTAGCTCAAGTAGGATCTAGAGTATAGCCAGAAAATAGAGGGAATCAATGAACAAATCCTCCTATAATGGCAAATACAGCTCCCATGGATAGAACATAGTGGAAATGAGCTACTACATAATATGTGTCGTGTAGTACAATGTCTAGAGACGAATTTGCTAAGACGATCCCTGTTAAGCCTCCTACTGTAAATAGGAAAATGAAGCCTAGGGCTCATAGTATAGCTGGAGATCATTTAATATTTCCTCCATGCAGGGTTGCTAGTCAGCTAAAGACTTTTACTCCGGTTGGAATAGCGATGATTATAGTGGCTGACGTAAAGTATGCTCGAGTATCTACGTCTATTCCTACTGTAAATATGTGGTGGGCTCATACAATGAAGCCCAGAAACCCAATTGATATTATTGCTCACACTATGCCTATATAACCAAAAGGCTCTTTTTTACCAGAGTAGTAGGTAACAATATGAGAAATAATCCCAAAGCCTGGTAGGATAAGAATATATACTTCAGGGTGTCCAAAGAATCAGAATAGATGTTGATAAAGAATGGGGTCACCACCTCCGGCAGGGTCAAAGAAAGTTGTATTTAAGTTTCGATCTGTCAAGAGTATAGTAATTCCTGCAGCAAGGACTGGTAGAGAGAGAAGTAATAGGACAGCTGTAATTAAAACTGATCATACAAATAAAGGTGTTTGGTATTGGGTTACGGCAGGGGGTTTCATGTTAATGATAGTTGTGATAAAATTGATTGCCCCTAGAATTGATGAAACACCTGCTAAGTGGAGAGAAAAAATAGTTAAGTCTACAGAAGCTCCTGCATGTGCCAGGTTTCCAGCTAGTGGGGGGTAGACTGTTCATCCGGTTCCGGCTCCGGCTTCAACTATGGAGGAAGCTAGGAGTAATAAGAAGGAAGGAGGGAGAAGTCAAAAGCTTATATTATTCATCCGAGGAAATGCTATATCGGGGGCACCAATTATAAGGGGAACTAACCAGTTACCAAACCCTCCAATTATAATTGGTATAACTATGAAGAAAATTATAACAAATGCATGTGCTGTTACGATTACATTATAGATTTGATCATCTCCTAATAAGGCCCCAGGCTGCCCTAGTTCGGCTCGAATTAGCAGGCTGAGAGCAGTTCCTACTATTCCAGCTCAAGCGCCAAATAAAAGGTAAAGAGTTCCAATATCTTTGTGATTAGTTGAGAATAATCAACGGTTGATGAACATAAGTAGGTGGTAAAATGGCTGAGCAAGCATTAGACTGTAAATCTAAAGACAGAGGTTGAAACCCTCTTTTTGCCAAAGTCCTGAGGTGAATTATCATATTGAATTGCAAATTCAAAGGAGCAGCTTCAACTCTGCCGGGGCTTCTCCCGCCTTTTTTTCTTACGGCGGGAGAAGTAGATTGAAGCCAGTTGAGTTAGGCATTTAGCTGTTAACTAAATTTTTATGGGTTAAAATCCCATCAATCTAGGGGGCGTGAAGGGCTTAGCTTAATAAAAGTGATTGAGTTGCATTCAGTAGATGTAGGATAAAGTCTTACAGTCCTTATTACAGGAGTTAAATAAAGTTATTTACTTAGGGCTTTGAAGGCCCTTGGTCTAGTTTAACCTAAACTCCTAGTTGAGTGTTGATAATATAGGTGTTAAGGGGAGAGTCAGTGTTGATGTAATTATTAGGGTTGGTATGAAGAGAGTTGTTTTTATATTTTCGAATTGTCATTTTATTTTGGTGTTGTTGGAGGATGGGAATAGTGTGAGGGATGTAGAGTAGATTAGTCGTATATAGAAGTATAAGTTTAGTAGTGCTGTGATTGCTATTAGAGTGGGAATAATGATATTGTCATTTGATACAAGCTCTTTAATGATTAGTCATTTGGGGGAGAATCCGGTTAGCGGGGGAAGTCCTCCTAGTGATATAAGAATAATTAGGATGATAGAGATTAGAAGAGGGAATTTGTTTCATGAGGTGGATAGTGAAAGGGTAGTAGCTTTTTTATTGTAATTGAGTAGTAGGAATATGTTAATTGTGAGGATAATATAAATGGTGAGGTTAAAGATTGTTAGTGAGGGGTTGAATGTAATGATAGCTATTATTCAGCCTATGTGAGCGATAGATGAGTACGCTAGAATTTTTCGTAGTTGTGTTTGGTTTAGTCCTCCTCATCCGCCTAGTATAATTGATAATATTGCTATAAGTATAATTAGGTAAAAGTTGATTGAGGAGGCAATTTGATATATGATGGTGACTGGGGCGATTTTTTGTCAGGTAAGGAGAATTAGGCCGGATGTCAGAGGTACTCCTTGAGTTACTTCGGGAACTCATAGGTGAAATGGAGCTAAGCCTATTTTTATTGATAAGGCAATAGTTAGTATTAGAGATGATCATTGGTTAATGGGGTTTATAATAGCTCATTGGCCTGAATCTATAAAGTTAATGATTACAGCTATTATTAGGATTATAGATGCTGTAGCTTGAATTAGAAAATATTTGGAGGCAGCTTCGGTGGAGCGAGAGTTGGCTTTATGAATTAGAATGGGGATGATAGCTAGAAGACTTATTTCTAGACCTACTCAGATTAGTAGTCAGTGAGAGCTAATAAGAGTAATGAGAGTCCCTGAAAATAATGTAAGATAAATGGCTAGGGAGGATAGAGGATTTATTAGTACGGGAAGGATATAAACCAACATTTTCGGGGTATGGGCCCGATAGCTTATTTAGCTGACCTTACTAATAGGACATGGTGTAAATAGGGTAGCACGAAGAATTTTGAATTCTTAAGTTTAGGTTCGATTCCTATTGTTCTAGAAATAAGAGGACTTAAACCTCTATTATTTACTCTATCAAAGTAACTCTTTTGTCAGACATATTTCTTTAAGTTTGAGGGGGAATGCAGGCTGTAATAATTGGAAGGGAAACATGTCATATACATAAGGCTAATGTGAGGGGTAGGAAGTTTTTTCATAGTAGATGTATAAGTTGGTCATAGCGAAATCGTGGGTATGATGCTCGGATTCATAGGAATGATGCAGTTAGGATTAATGTTTTGATGGTAAAGCTGAATGTAAAGGTTTCAGGGATTGGTGGGTTTAGAAGTGCACCTATAAATAAGGTGGTTGTAAGGGCATTTATTATAATGATATTTGTATATTCTGCTATAAAAAATAGTGCGAATGGGCCTGCAGCATATTCTACGTTGAAGCCTGAGACTAGTTCTGATTCTCCTTCTGTAAGGTCGAAAGGTGCTCGGTTGGTTTCGGCTAGGGTAGAGATATACCATATCATGGCTAGAGGTCATGTTGGTAAGAGAAGTCATATGAATTGTTGGGTTGTGATAAGTGTGGATAGGGTAAAAGATCCATTTATAAGTAGGATGGATAGAAGAATAATTGCCAGAGTTACTTCGTATGAGATTGTTTGGGCTACTGCTCGTAGTGCTCCAATTAAAGCGTATTTAGAGTTTGAGGCTCATCCTGATCATAGAATTCCATAGACTGCTAAGCTGGATGTGGCGAGGATAAATAGGACTCCTATGTTTATGTTAATAAGGGGCTGGGGTATGGGTAAGGGGATTCATATTGTGATAGCTAGGGTAAGGGCCAAGGTAGGGGCGATAACAAATAAGGCAATGGAGGATGTAGAGGGTTTAAGTGGTTCTTTAATGAATAGTTTTATAGCGTCAGCAAATGGTTGAAGTAGACCATAGGGGCCGACGACGTTGGGTCCTTTGCGAAGTTGTATATAGCCTAGTATTTTTCGTTCAACTAGAGTTAGGAATGCTATAGCTAATATGATTGGTACAATTAAGAGGAGAAGGTTAATTAGGAACATGTGTGTTAAGAAGAGGAGTTGAACCTCTGGGTATAAAGTTTTAAGTCTTATGCAATTACCAGGCTCTGCCATCTTAACAAACCCTTGTTTTGGGTTGATTATGTTGGTATGTTTTACTAAATTAAGATAATTTCATTTATTGTTCTAAGGCATAGAGGTTCAATGGGCCTTATTTCTCTTGTCCTTTCGTACTGGGAGAAATGTTAAATAGATAGAAACCGACCTGGATTTCTCCGGTCTGAACTCAGATCACGTAGGACTTTAATCGTTGAACAAACGAACCATTAATAGCGGTTACACCATTTGGATGTCCTGATCCAACATCGAGGTCGTAAACTCCACTGTCGATATGAACTCTTGAGTGGAATTGCGCTGTTATCCCTAGGGTAACTTGTTCCGTTGATCAATAAGTTTGGGTCAATTAATGAGTAGGAATTTAGACAAGTTATGTCTGGATTAAGATCATTCGGAGGTTCTTTTTTACTCCGAGGTCACCCCAACCAAAATATATAGTCTAGAAGTTATGTTTTGTGTCCCGGAGGATCTGTTATTAGATTGCTTAGACTAGTAAATTTAAGCTCCATAGGGTCTTCTCGTCTTATTTAGCTATTTCCGCCTCTTCACGGAAAGGTCAATTTCACTGATTGAAAGTAAGAGACAGTTAAACCCTCGTTAAGCCATTCATACAAGTCCCTATTTAAGGAACAAATGATTATGCTACCTTTGCACGGTCAGGATACCGCGGCCGTTTAACATGTGTCACTGGGCAGGCAGTGCCTCTAATACTAGTGATGCTAGAGGTGATGTTTTTGGTAAACAGGCGGGGTTAATGTTTGCCGAGTTCCTTTTACTTTTTTTAATCTTTCCCTTAGTGCATTCCAGTGTTGGGTTAACAGGAGTTTATAATAAGGACTTGTATTTTGAGTATTGTTATATACTTGTTAACTATCAGTGAGTTATTCGGTCTGATATAAACTTATGCAGGGAGAAAATATATTTCTTGTTACTCATATTAACATTATTGCTTCTATATATTTATAGATTAGTCCAGTTAATAATCTAGGAGTTCAGTGTTTGAATGTTGAGATTAGATAATATGTGTTGAGTTAAGCTTGAACGCTTTTTTAATTGATGGCTGCTTTTAAGCCAACTATGATAGTTTTAGAATTTACTCTCTAGTTAAGGTTATTTCCTTTCTCTAAAGAGCTGTACCTCTTTAGATTAACAGTTAAATTTACATTAGGCTTAAGTTCGTGCTTTAGATAAATTTAAAGTTGAACTGAAATTCGAGTCTGGACAACCAGCTATCACCAAGCTCGTTAGGTCTTTCACCTCTACTCATAAGTCTTCCCACTATTTTGCTACATAGACGGGTTAGTTCTGTTAACTGCTCATGAGTAGCTCGTTTGGTTTCGGGGTACTTAGCTGAAATTCTTTTTGCAAAGTTGAGTTCTAGTTAATTCATTATGCAAAAGGTAGAAGGGTAGGTCTTTGCTTTGTTTTACTATTAACTGTTCTTTCATCTTTCCCTTACGGTACTATCTCTATTGCTCCTAGTAATAATTTCTATCTCCTATACTTTTATTAAGGTAAATGTTTTGTTTTATGAAAAGATATGGTTAGGTTTATTAAAGGTTTGGGCTAGAGTTAGTTCAAAATGTTCATCGGATGAAATCTTTCGGGTGTAAGCCGAGTGCTTTATGTTGTTAAGCTACATTTTGGTATTCCAAACACACTTTCCAGTATGTTTACCTTGTTACGACTTATCTCTTCTTATTCTTTGAATGTAGGTAATTAGATATGTTGTTGGGTTAAGAATTTGAAGAGGGTGACGGGCGGTGTGTGCGTGCTTTATTGCCCAATTCAGCTAAGCACTCTATTCTTAGCTTACTACTAAATCCGCCTTGAGCTTGTACGGTTTCATAAAAGCTATCGTTAAAATATTGTTCTAGGGAAAGTAGAAAATGTAGCCCATTTCTTCCCACCTTATAGGCTACACCTTGACCTAACGTTTTTATGTAGAATTCTTGTGCTTACTATAAGGCCTTATTAGGGTTTGCTGAAGATGGCGGTATATAGGCTGAGTATTGCAAAAGGTGGTGAGGTTTATCGGGGTTTATCGATTATAGAACAGGCTCCTCTAGAGGGATATAAAGCACCGCCAAGTCCTTTGAGTTTTAAGCAATTGCTAGTAGTACTCTGGCGAATATTTTTGTTAATTAAATATTTGTGTTTAGGGCTAAGCATAGTGGGGTATCTAATCCCAGTTTGGATCTTAGCTATCGTGAATTCAGGAAGGTAAGACTACTTTCGTATTTTATTTTTATCATAACTAGGGCTTTTTACAGCTTAGTTTGAGCTTAGTCTTATTTGTAGGGACATAACCTTAATCACGCTTTACGCCGTATTTTATTAACTAGGGTTAATCGTATGACCGCGGTGGCTGGCACGAAATTTACCAACCCTATAGTAGTATAACTTAGTCAAACTTTCGTTTATTAACTTAATTTTAATCACTGCTGTATCCCGTGGGGGTGTGGTTGAGCAAGGCGTTTTGAGCTACTTTATTAAGTGAGCTTAATGCCAGCTCCTTTTGATCGGGTGTTTGATATAGAGGGCATTCTCACTGGGGCGGGGATGCTTGCATGTGTAAGTTTACTACGAGCTAATAAAAAGGCCAGGACCAAGCCTTTATGTTTATGGAGTGGTAACACTCATCTAAGCATTTTCAGCGCTTTGCTTTAGTTTAAGCTACATTAAC